CTAATCCCAACATGGAAGTACTGAAAAAACTCATATAAGCAAAAAATCTCAGATATCCATGATCATGAGACATATAATTATCACTATAAATAAGAACCAAAATTCCAACAGTAGTGATTAATATTGACATAATAGAAGTAAGTGGATCGATTAAGTATCCGAATTCTAAAGAAAAATCATTATTGATAATCCAAGACCATACATATTGATAGACAGAACTGCTATTTATTTGCTGAATAGACAGATTCATGGAAAAAATCATGACTATACTTAACAATAAAACGCTCTGAAAAGCCCACATACGACGAAGACTTTTTGTTGCCGTCGGAAAAAGAAGAAGTCCCAACCCTATTAACATAGGAACTGGAAGTGGAAGAAAAGGTATTATCCACGCATATTGATATGTCTGTTCCATAAAAAAAGTTTTTTTTTTCTTAATTAATTGTTTCCGATTCACCGGATCTTACCTCTTTCGAAAAAGTTACTAAAAAATCAAGATATGTACTAACTTATTTAATTTAATAATTTTATATTAGTATTTATTCTGAGTCTTTTCAAAATCGTTCAAATATTCAAAACAAGAAGTTACAATTGGTCAAATGATATGATCAAGTGCCATATAAAAAGAATATAAATAAATAGGAAAATATATATTATTACGATAATTTATCGTAATAATAATTTCTAATTAATAAAAATTAAAACAAGCCTAAAAATTGAGGCTAAAAAGAGTACTTGATGTTCATATGAATTATAGGATTAACTAAGGTCATCGGTCTAATGAAATAAAAACTCTTTATTTTAGTTACTTTATTTCAACTCATTAACTAATTCATTATGGGATTGATTGTTTTCCATTTCAATCAAAACAATTTATTAGTAAAGTTTAGAAGATTATAGATCTAAAATGAACTTTTTTTATAAAAAAACGGATCCTTTAACAGATTTCTTACTAGTCTCATTAGGCAAAAGTTTACAATCCTTTGAGGTATTTTATTACATGTAAATAAAGTATAGAATAGAATGACGAAAATAAAGGTCTTTTAGGTTCTTTATTTATTTTATTAAGTTTGATTTCTATCACATAGCAGATTCTAAAGATATAACTTTGAGATATAAACAACGAGAATTAAGAGTTCCAAACCAAAAATTTTTGGTTTTACGAATAGTGTATGGAATCAAAAAATTTTTATGTTATTTCGAGTCATTTTTGATTAAATTTTCACAGATATATCTATATTTCTTTTTTATGAAGAGAATCTTTTTTAGAGAAAAATAGATAATGAATAATAAAAAATAATTGGTTTTGAACAATAGATGTCTTTCACATCCAACTATAACAATGAGTAACTTCTTCATTTTTAAATGGCAGTTCCAAAAAAACGTACTTCGATATCAAAAAAGCGTATTCGTAAAAATATTTGGAAAAGGAAAGGATATTGGGCAGCGTTAAAAGCTTTGTCATTAGGGAAATCTCTTTCTACCGGGAATTCAAAAAGTTTTTTTGTACGACAAACAACTAAGTCCTAAAAGATTGGAATAATCAGAATGGATTTGACTCAAAAAATTGGATCAGTAATTATTAATAGAAAATAAAATTGGCAGTCCTAGACTCTTAATCTTATTCTTATAAGATGTCTGAAAAATTCTTCTATTTTCTGAAATCTAAAGAAATCAAAAATATTGTATTTTTTTTAGTATATTTTCAATCAGATTTTGGTGGTGGGGAGTCTTATTTTCCCCATCGACCTTTACAATAATGAATGAAAAATTTTTATCTTTCTCGGGAAGGGCAGATATAAGATTTTTAGTTAAAATTAATGAATTGTTGAAACTAATTGATTTCATGTTAAAAATTTTTGGATAACTTTCTTACTTCTTCATTTATTTACTATATGGAATGTATTTATCATTATCATATATCTAAAACTTTCAGTCCAATCAATAAAAAAACTTCATTGTTGAGATATTATGTACAAGTGTCAATTTGGAGTAATCCAAAATAGACATATTTTAGATTCATTGAGAAAATTTCATTTTTTATTTTCAATTTATGAAATCTGATAAAGCAGAAATAATTTATAATGAAAATAAAAATAAAAAATGAAAAAAAAAGTTTTTTTTCGAGAATTCTCTAGTTGCAAGAATTCTATTTTTCTATTTTTGACTAATATAAACTACTTGAATCTTTACTAAAAAAACTTATTTGAGTGAATTGACTTATTCAATCTCGACGATTGAATATAAATAGGCTATTATGAGTTCGAGCAAGCCGCTATGGTGAAATCGGTAGACACGCTGCTCTTAGGAAGCAGTGCTAGAGCATCTCGGTTCGAGTCCGAGTAGCGGCATGCCATCTTCTAAAAGAGATCCAATACATCCTATAATAAAAATAAATAAAATTCCCTATTTATATTTATTAATTAAATTTATATGGGGATTCCCTCCCCCTTTTTTTCATTTTTATGATATTTTCAACTTTAGAGCATATATTAACTCA